AGACCCTACTTAACTAATCAATTGAAACCTCAGATTCATACGAGAACCACGATAATTCAATGAAACCTTCAAAGTCCAAAGTTCACTGAGTGAGAACCATTGGATCATCACTTATTTAATAAAAAAAATAGCTATAATGACTAAAAACATAAAATACAAAGAAGCGTTTGTCCTTTGATCCAAATAAGAGTTTAAAAGCAGAAAAATATTTTGATTTATTAAAGTTTATAAGATAGAACGGAAAGAAGTCCGGCTACGAGGTCTGAGTATTAAGTATGAATCATAGTTCGAATACTTTGTGATCTATTTGATCTATTTCGTGCTCCAGATACTCAAATGAATATCCGACGAAGTAAAACCATCTTGATAAAGATGACAGACCCCATTCTCTGTACTATCCATAGGGTCAATTCTAACAAGTCACACACTCATATTCCGGAAATATACAATGCAGAAAAAAATTTTCGCGGTCGAACTACCAAAGAAGAATAGGCTAAAATTGTTAGACCTACATCCTTTACTTTTTTGTATCGAGCTAAAAGCTAGAACTTCAAGATTCTTCTCAGTCTAATTCACTGAAATTCCATCCAGTAGAACAGAAGAATTATAAATCTCCAAAATAATAGATAGGAATACCGCAAATAGAGCCATTGCAACACCCATCAAAGGGGTCGTTCCCCATCCAGGAGCTACTTTACCATATTCTGAATTCAATGGTTTCAATAACTTCCCTACAGTAGTGCTTCTTGGACCAGATCTAGAACTATCCTCAACAGTTTGTGTAGCCATAAATCTTATTTTGTATTCATTACGATCTGTTGACTTTGTATACCATTCCGTTGTAAATAAATGATCTTAGCATAGATCCATTGTGGTCTTTCAATTCTATAATAATGGAAACAGCAACCCTAGTCGCCATCTTTATATCTGGGTTACTTGTAAGTTTTACTGGGTATGCTCTATATACTGCCTTTGGGCAACCCTCTCAACAACTAAGAGATCCATTCGAGGAACACGGGGACTAGTTGACGTAATCAGCCTCCAAATATTTGGAGGCTGGTTACGTCAATGAAGATAATGAAAAATTATTTCATTTTTTAGTTGAAATTTTAGGTGGTTCCCGAAAAAAAATAGCGAAAAAAATTATCCCTAAAGTGGATACTAAGAGAAATGTATAAACCAATGCTTCCATAAATTTGATCGTGGTTTACAATTATAGCTTTCATACCTGTTTTGTTTACTTGGGAGTATCCCTCTGGATAAAGAAAGAAAGAAAAAGAGTCAAAGAAACGGCAGCGATTTAAATCAAGATTCCTACAGTACCCTACCTATTAAATAAAATCGCAAACAGAAACTAGAAGAAAAAAAGCAATGTTGCATCAGACTGCTTGTCTTTTTGTAGTTGGATCTCCAAGTTTTTGGAATGCCCCAAATTCCACTTGAGCATCCAAATCTGGATCAATACCAGCAAAAACATCTCTGAAGAGGGTTCTAGCACCATGCCAAATGTGTCCAAAGAAGAAAAGTAGAGCAAACGAAGCATGTCCAAACGTAAACCAACCTCTTGGACTGCTACGAAAAACACCATCGGATTTCAAAGTCGCACGATCTAATTCAAAAATCTCACCCAATTGAGCCCGTCTAGCATATTTTTTCACAGTTGCGGGATCACTATAACTCACTCCATTGAGTTCACCACCATAAAACTCAACAGTTACACCTACTTGTTCGACACTATATTTTGATTCTGCCCTTCTAAACGGGACGTCGGCTCTAACAATTCCGTCTCCGTCTACCAAAACAACCGGAAATGTTTCAAAAAAAGTAGGCATACGGCGTACAAAAAGTTCACGCCCTTCTTTATTTCTAAAGACGGGGTGTCCTAACCATCCAATAGCTATTCCATCCCCATTGTCCATTGAACCCGCTCGGAATAACCCCCCTTTTGCTGGATTATTACCAATATAATCATAAAAAGCTAATTTTTCCGGAATTTTAGACCAAGCTTCTGATAAACTTTGATTTTCAGCCAGTCCAGCACTAACTCTTCGATATATTTCTTGTTGAAAGTATCCCTGATCCCATTGATAACGAGTAGGACCAAATAATTCGATGGGAGTAGTTGCAGAACCATACCACATAGTTCCAGCAACAACAAAAGCTGCAAAAAAGACAGCAGCAATACTACTGGAAAGGACGGTTTCAATATTGCCCATACGTAATCCTTTGTATAGACGTTGAGGCGGACGAACACTAAGATGGAATAGGCCCGCTAATATACCCAACGTCCCTGCTGCAATATGATGAGAGGCTATTCCTCCCGGAACAAAAGGGTCAAAACCCTCCACGCCCCACGCCGGGTTTACGGGTTGGACCTTTCCGGTTAGTCCATAAGGGTCGGATACCCATATTCCAGGACCATATAATCCTGTTACATGAAATGCGCCAAAACCAAAGCAAGCCACTCCTGAAAGAAATAAATGAATTCCAAAAATCTTGGGCAAATCCAAAGAAGGTTTTCCTGTACGTTCATCACAAAAAATTTCTAGATCCCAATATACCCAATGCCAAATAGCTGCCAAGAAGCACAAGCCAGAAAACACGATATGTGCTCCGGCTACCCCTTCGTAACTCCAAAGACCCGGATTCGTTATAGTCCCTCCTGTAATATTCCAACCGCCCCACGAATTGGTTATTCCTAAACGAGTCATGAAAGGTATAACGAACATACCTTGTCTCCACATTGGATCAAGAACGGGGTCGGAGGGATCAAAAACTGCTAATTCATATAGAGCCATCGAACCGGCCCAACCAGCAACCAGAGCAGTATGCATTATATGAACAGAAAGTAAACGACCGGGATCATTCAATACAACAGTATGAACACGATACCAAGGCAAACCCATGGAAATACCCCTTTATCAACGAAAAATAGACACTATGTAACTTTATTGCATTGGAAAAAACTATGCTACGTACCCCCCCTTTTTAGGTAATTATTTCGGAGAAAGGATTAATATTTGTTCTATTCTGTTAGTAATAATGGAACAATTCGATTCATAGGAAAAAAGGGAAGCGGATCTATTCTATATCCGATAAGTACCAATACGCAATGGGGGTGAATCCTATTTTATATGAACCAAGATAGCTATTGTTGTTGATCAGTCAGAAGCCCGTTCGTAAAAATTTTCCTTTAGTTTTATTAATTCTCTCTTACTTTACTTTTATTTTATATTTTATTTTAGCTTATTCAACTTATGTAGTAAATATCATTAATTTAAATATGATTAATAAAGTAGGAAAAAAGGCTAATAGTATTAAAAACCGAAACCCCAATCTTACGTTTCCACATCAAAGTGAAATAGAGAACTTCATTCTCTTTTTTTTCATTTCATGCCTATTGGCGTTCCAAAAGTACCTTTTCGAAGTCCTGGAGAAGGAGATACATCTTGGGTTGACATATAGTGCGACTTGTCAGATATATTGGGCTATATGGGATTTCCCCATTTTCTCCCTCGATCGAGATATCCTCTGTTTCGCTCAAAAAGATTGATTGAATTATCAAAAATTTGTAACGCGAAGCGCAAAAAATAAAGTGGAATTAAATGCAGGGAGTATTTAGATTGATATTAGATTATCAAAAATTTTTTATGGTTTACGTGATCGGACTAATAAAATGAAGTATCCAGGCTCCGTTTAGCAAAAACCCAATTGATAATTAATATATAATATTTTTATAATTATTACTTAATATGATATGCAAAATTATGATAAAAAATTCTATAAAAAAAAATTGAAACAGGGTGATCTAAAACTGTTGCTCAAATCAAATAATATAATTCAAAATTTGTTGACTATTTGACAGAAGACATGTGAAAGAAATGAATTGAAAAAAAAAGAAGGAGTAGTAAAAAAAGACGCGGTATTTGGTTCATTTGTCCTATATGTGCAAATCAAAATCGGGCAAATTTTTCCTTTTACTCGGGGTAGAGCATAAACCTAAAAAATGGAATAAAAAAAGGAAGAAGCCCGTTCAGGAACAAGAAAAAACCATCGCCATTTCAACTGAATCTCGATGAAAAAAAATATCAATGAATCAAGTGAGTCTGACAGGCTTAATCAATCGTTTTATTATAGGATTATAATATCTAATAAAAGGTAAAAGGCGCCAAAACTTAATTTTTCTTTTCCTTTTGGGAGCAAGCCCTTCCGTTATAAGTTAGAAAGAAAAACCTTCTATGAAAAAAGGGGAGGTTGGAATCGACACATTGATTTTTTCACAATTTTTGTTGAACCGTATGCATCAAAAGGTGCCTGTACGGCTCCTAAGGAATAAAATTTTATCCTAATCAACCGACTTTATCGAGAAAGATTATTTTTTTTAGGCCAAGAGGTTGATACCGAAATCTCGAATCAACTTATTAGTCTTATGATATATCTCAGTATAGAAAAGGATACCAAAGATCTTTATTTGTTTATAAACTCTCCTGGTGGATGGGTAATATCTGGAATGGCTATTTATGATACTATGCAATTTGTGCGACCCGATGTACAGACAATATGCATGGGATTGGCCGCTTCAATAGCATCCTTTATCCTGGTCGGAGGAGCAATTACCAAACGTATAGCATTCCCTCACGCTTGGCGCCAATGAGTTTTTTTATTTTCGAGAAAAAAATACTATGCCTTCGCCATCGGAAATATGAATTAGTTAAGTAATAATAGCATGGCACTTCGAATTCGATATGAAATTTTTTAGATTAAAAAAAATTAGATTATATATTGAAAGAGTAGTATGAGATAAGGAAGGGGTATTTCAAATGATATCTTACCTATTCGGGCACATTTCAGCGTCACAAACTTTGTTTTCACACCGGAAGCTTATTTACAAAATTTATATAAAAAATCAAAAAAAAGACACTTTGGGATTGCTGAATCATAGACGAATCAAAAAAATGATATATAAAGCAACGGAACCATCATAGTATTTTTTTAACTCCTACAAAAAAAGAAGGATGGTAATTGGATGATTTCTGGATCTGCGTATAATACAACCTATATTTTGTTTTCTTTCGCCAAAAGGAAAGGTCAAAAAAGTAACTTCCATTGTGGAGCCGTATGCAATGCACAAAAAAAGCCTGTACGGTTATTCAATTTTCTCTGTTTTTTTGGTTTTGGTTATCCCGCCTCATTCTGCGAAATAGAAAAACCTTTTCTATTATATCATCAGGGTAATGATCCATCAACCCGCTAGTTCGTTTTATGAGGCACAAACGGGAGAATTTATCTTGGAAGCGGAAGAACTACTAAAACTTCGCGAAACCATCACAAGGGTTTATGTACAAAGAACGGGCAAACCTATATGGGTTGTATCCGAAGACATGGAAAGGGATGTTTTTATGTCAGCAACAGAAGCCCAAGCTCATGGAATTGTTGATCTTGTAGCGGTTCAATAAAAAATAGGAGCGATTTCATGCAAATCTACAATTTCTAATTTTATATATTTTTAGATTAAAGGTTTAGTTTCATATTCTCTTCAATATAAAAAAAAATATTGAAGAGAATCTTGAAGAGAAGTAATTCAGAATTAGCCGGTTAGAACTAATCTAAACCAGCCCATTATTTATATGATTCCGTATGCCAACCATTAAACAACTTATTAGAAATACAAGACAGCCAATCCGAAATGTCACGAAATCCCCAGCGCTTCGGGGATGCCCTCAGCGACGAGGAACATGTACTCGGGTGTATGTGCGACTCGTTTAGATCATAGACTGAGACACAAAAAGGAAATTTTTTTTGAAATATCAAGGATCAGTACCTGTGAATAAAATAGAATGGAGGAACTCGATTCATTATTTAAAAAATATAGATCGTTCATATATTCTATTGTGTCTGAAACTTATGGTTTACATTGGTGCAAATCCAATCAACTCCATTTTTTAGAAAACCCCCAATGATAACAAATGATTATCCATTAAGCGGGGGAAATTCCATTTTTTAGAAAAAAGATTCCACTCTTGAAAGAAAAGAACGGACTAACAGGGTAAATGACCAAATCAATTTTAAAAATGAAATACCGTTACTGTATAAAGTGGATCTCATTGTGAAAGACCTATTACTGGAATATTCATGGGGTAGAGCCAAAGAATGTGAATTGTACAAGTTACCAATAGTATTGATTAATTAAAAGAAGGAGCTCCGGTGTATAGAGAGGACCTCACCGTTTTAGAAGTAACCATAGAAACGATGGAACCCACTATTTATCCAATTCTATTTACTACTTTTTGTAGTTATTCTTTTTTTTTATATCAAGGCAATTTATCCTTTCAAAGCAAAGGAAAATACCTAGCAAAAAATAGTGGTGGGGAAGGTTAGAGTAGCAAAAGCCATTGGAATTTTTTTTTATACATTGGAATAATTCGTTTGGTTATTAATAGACTAAGGGGAAAAGAATAACTAAAAAAAGAATTAGTTATTCATCAAAGTTTGATTTATTCAATGACTAGAATTAAACGCGGATATATAGCTCGGAGGCGTAGAACAAAACTCCGTTTATTTGCATCAAGCTTTCGAGGGGCTCATTCACGACTTACACGAACTATGACTCAACAAAGAATAAGAGCTTTAGTTTCGGCTCATCGGGATAGGGGTAAAAGAAAAAGAGATTTTCGCCGTTTATGGATCACTCGAATAAATGCCGTAATTCACGAAATGGGGGTATTCTATAGTTATAACCAATTCATACACAATCTGTACAAGAAGCAATTACTTCTTAATCGGAAAATACTTGCACAAATAGCTCTATTAAATAGGAGTTGTCTTTATACAATTTCGAATGACATAAAAAAATAAGGGGATTGGAAGAAATCCACGAAAATATTTGAAATAGAGTTCTAAGGAGAATGAGCTCGGGGAAGGTAGAGTAGAAATTAGTATTATAAAAAAAAGTCGTCAAAACAAAACGAGAGTATATAGTCGCTAAAAAACGAGTTATTCTTTTTCTTTTCGACGATTCTTTTCTTTTTTTTTTTATGACAGACACAGACGTAACAATCAAATTTTGATTCTTGATTGGATTTTTCGAACAAAATATTAATCTCTTTTTTAATTCCTTCAGATTGAAATTGTTATTCACTTGAAGAATAAGTCTATTTTTTTCTGGTTCTAAGGCTAGTAGTTCTAGGGGTCGACTCACTTCTTTCAAATTGTTTCTGATTATTAAGAAAAGGTAACAAAGATAAAATACGAGCTTGTTTTATAGCAATAGTGATTAATCGTTGTTGTTTTAAAGTCACTCTATTCACCCGTCTAGATAATATTTTTCCTTGTTCACTAATAAATCGACTAATTAAACTCATGTTTCTATAATCAATTCGATCCCCCGATTGGATCGGGGGCAAACGCCTACGAAAAGATCGCTTGGATTTAGTAAAAAGTCGCTTAGATTTATTCATAATTTTTTTTATTCCTTATCTCTAAAATCCTATTTTGATCGGATCAAAATAAAAACGATTTCTATTTCTATATAGGATAGAGTTTCTATATAGAATTAAGAATATAGGATTAGATTTCTTTCTATTGATTTATTTGTTTATATTTATATATATGTAATAATATATAGATACTAGCATTATTCCTGTTCTTAAAATAAAAGTTGACATACAAGCACTCAATTTGATCTATTTCTTGATTTCCCCGTGAATTGTATGTTTATAACAATAGGGACAGAATTTTCTCAATTCCAATCGACTAGGGGTGTTATGCCGATTCTTTTGAGTAATATATCTGGAAATTCCCGCTGATTCTTTCTTAATATCATTTCGAACACAACTGGTACATTCCAAAATAATTGTTACTCGAACATCTTTACCCTTGGCCATGAAACCTCCTTTGGATTTATGATTCACCTCAATCTTCTATTTTAATTTTAGGATCCAGAAAGAACAAGAACCAAAAAAATAGAAGCTGTTAACTAAAAAAAATTCTGAAATATTTCGTTGCAATGAATATTAATTAGTAATTAAATAAAAATTAAATAATAAGCAATACAATGATTTTGTGAAAACTATATTTCAAATCTTTGTACAGTATTTTTTTTTAAGTATCTCATAGGATACTCTTTCCCTAGCAACACTTTTTTTTGTTCTATTACTAATTTAATTGGATCCTGAACCCTCGACCTTTCGCCCCCCCACTTTTTCTAATTATTTTTTTAGAATGAATTAGAAAAGGTGGGGGGGGGAGAATTAGTCCCCGATTGTTGATTGTATCTCTAAATTTTTCACCCCTTTCTGATGTTAATAACTAGAATGAAAAAAATGGAAATGTTAATGCATCTGGAAATAAACGATTAATCTCTATTAATAAACCTGCTAATGAAACGAACCATAGAGTACTTAGTACCGGTGCTACGGAAAGATATGTTTTTAGATCTCGCATTTGAAATCCTCCTTCTTTCTTCTTTATTGTATTACATTATATATAGTAATATATATAACTACAGATGTACATGTAGTTAAGAAGTTCTTGTATTTATATACGTAACTTCTGCCCCCCCCACTTTCAAAATTAGAATTGAAATATTGTCTACTAGAACGATCTTATAGATTCCATTTGAAAACGGAAACGCCTATTTATGTAAAATTGAAATTGAGAGAATTATCGTAAAAAAAAGTAAATTTTTTAATTATATCTTTGTTATCTGATATGAGAAAAAAAGAAGAAATGAATTTTATATACCAATAAAAAAGAAGAAGGATGTGGAAAACAAGACAGGAATTCTCTACAATGACACTGTAAACCAATTGAAAGGGATGTAGCGCAGCTTGGTAGCGCGTTTGTTTTGGGTACAAAATGTCACGGGTTCAAATCCTGTCATCCCTACCTATTACTGCTCAGAAGAGCAGTAACGAGGTATCTATTTTGATCTATTTTTTTTAATAAAATTGGACATACATAGAATTCTGAAATTTATGATATACTATGATATAGTATATACGTACAAAATAGATTCGGGTTAAAGAATGTCCTCGTTCTAGCCTTTTCGTTTTTTAGAAAAAAAACAAGAAAAACGCTCTTAGTTCAGTTCGGTAGAACGTGGGTCTCCAAAACCCAATGTCGTAGGTTCAAATCCTACAGAGCGTGATTTCACTCTTGTTTATTAGATTGTGTCAAAATTCCACTGTTCGCAAATTATTGAGCAGCAATCTGAATTAGACCTTCCGCATATGAAAGCAAGAAGGAGGTCAGTAAAAAAAACGAGATGTTAATTAATCAAAAGTCCAACTGATCACCACGTCTGTATTGTAAATAAGCAGTTACGAATAATCCAGCCAAAGTAATAGGAATTAGACCTAAGACGATTCCAAATAAAAAAACTTCAATCATTTCAATTTTCTTTTGTTTTCATTTTTGAAAGGGAGAAAAGAGAGGTACTATCTATTCCTAGCTCTTAATCTTTATTGCCGATGAATCTCAATGACCAAAACTGGGTAATTAACACGGTAAGGAACTCTCGAACATATGAAATACCACCGAAATACTTTTTTATAAAAAAATCTGCATTCAATTAATTTCAAATAAGTCGTATTTTGCTTAGACCAATAAATAGAACTGAGGTTATAGTTAAAGCTGCTAGTAGAAAACCGAAATAACTAGTTATAGTAGGCATGAAGGGACTCAATAAAATATGTTTTTTTATACATATGTTTCTAAAGTACTTCCCTAAGTTTCAATTTTTTTTAAGAAATAGAGAAAGATAACTAGTTCCAAGAATTAAAAAAATTCAATTGAAAATTTGTGAATTATCAATCATTATAGGTGGTATGAACAAAAATAGAGAAAGATAAAAAGAACTCAATTCATCGTCTTTGGCATCTGCACTATCTCAGGATTCAGAATTCACGTAACTGATTAATTGAAAAACTCTTTAATAAATTAATCATAAAAAAAATAATACATAAAAAAAATAACTATATTATCTAACTTCAGTCAAAAC